TTCCAAAATTCTTGTTTAGGCAGTTCATACCATCCATACATAGTGTTTTTATCTAAGATTTCAATTCTTACATGTTTCAGCAGTAGCATATTGTTCCATGGAGCTAAGGTCCGAAATATTGAAAAAAAGTGTTTCCGCGACTCTACCACCCAGTCAATTCTGTTCCACTTAATCCCTCTTTCATGGCCACATATCTTTACTACGGCTAAGGAATAAAAAATCTTTCTCCTGTTCCATGAATCCAATTTTCATTTCATCCGGGAAAAGCCATCTTTTTCTCAATAATGTCTTTGTCATTTGATCCAATAGCCTTCCGTTAGATAGGAACAGATTTGATAAATACTGATAACTCTCGGATAGAGTATTAGAACGGAAAGATCCATTCGATAATGAACTATTGGTTCTAAGCCATCTCTGGCGATCAATCAACAATTCTAAGTGCTTTTCTTGCGTATTCTTGAGAAACCAGCGTTTATATATAGATGTAGGAGGATCCGTTTGGGAAGTAAGAAGCCCTTTTGACATCTCTTCATCTGCAAAGAATTCTCGATGTGAAAACACAGAGGCAAAGGGCTGATCTTTGAATAGGAAGAATAATGGATCTGCAGGGTCCCAAATGAATTGGCTTATTCGAAAAAAGCCTTGCTCTTTGGAAGATCTATCTTGTGTCTGGTACTGCATGGTTCCACTCTGCAAGAACTCCAAATCGTTCTCTTGAAGCTCATCCTCTTCATCATAAATGATCCACTTGCCCCGAAATGACCTGGCCCAATAGGGAAATCCCAATTCATTGGGCCTTTCTATAGAATCAAATAGAAAGCCCCAGGGATGCCATATTCTAGGAGCCCAAACTATGTGATTGAATAAATCCTCCTCTATCTGTTGCGGGTCGAGAGCTCCTTCCCCTTCTTCAAACTCCGATTCGTATTTTTCATAGAGAAATCTATGATCAGCGATAGAACAAGATCCATTTTGCATCATATCTAAGGGATTTCTTGGTTCGGGCCGAAGAAGCAATGTCACTCGATCATTATTAAACTGACTGCAATCTTTTTCTGTCCGTGAGGATCCCACCAGAGCGCCTTCTACTTCTAATAGGCCATGAACTAGATCAGAATCATTCTCAACGAGTCCATAAGAAGTGATCCCATTATTTTCATCGGGTCCGGGTAGAGACCAAAGATCTTGAGCGACCGATCCGGCAGAACAACTCAAAAGATAAAGAAGTATCGTGAATTTCTTCATGTTCGTTCCAAGTTCGAAGTACCATTTGTACAAATAAGAATCCCCTTCGTTACATGATTTCTTCTTCATATAGATAGATATAGGATCTATAGGGAAATTACTTAGAAGTACATTTTGTGCAACAGCCCTTCCTATCTGATAGAAAAGGATCCCATGATCCTGAACCGATCTTACCTGGGATCGCAAATACCAAGTTTGTCTATGAAGAGCGGATCGAATTGTATTAGTGTCGATAATGGATTTCTTCTGTGTAATACTAATCGATAGGGCCTCATTGGTAAGTGCTACAAGATCTCGTGCATTGGAAGCCATGGTTATGGACCCGAATCCATTAGTATGGAACATTTTCTTTTCCAAGTGAAATCCCCTAGTATATGAAAGAGTGAAAAAGTGCTTTCGTTGTTGTGGAATAAAAAGCCTTCGTATCTTAATGCATGTATTGAATTTATTCGGAGCTATTAGAGCAGGATCCACTTTTTGGGGAATATGAGTCGAAGCAATAACAAGAAGATTTCGAGTGAACCGTCTTTCACAATCCCTGGAGAGAGAGTTCGATAATAGACCGAGGGATAAGTAATTCGACTCATTCACATCCAGATCATGAATGTTTGGAATCCATATTATGCAAGGAGACATTGCTTTTGCTAATTCGAATTGAAGGGGGATATTCAATCGGTCTATTTCCGGCATCATATCCATAGTTAGCAGCTCCAGTTCCGTATCAAGGTCACGATCGATATCGTCACTATCATCAATATCACCAATATCGTCGCTATCATCAATATTGATATCATCAATAAGAAAACCTTTCGGCCTGTTATCCAGGAACTTGTTCAGAAATACCGTAATGAAAGGAACATAGGAGTTTGTCGCTAGGTATTTTACCAAATAGGATCGTCCAGTTCCTATAGAACCTATCACTAAAATACCCCTAGAGGGGGATAGGGCTAAGCGGAGCGAAAAGGGTTTTCCATGAGATGAGAAATGAAACCTATTAGCCCCACACGAGGTTTGTGAATAAGTGATTGTCTGATAATGAGAAAGGAATATCCGTCTTTCTGCTAAACAGGATGTATTGAACTCATAATTCATTAGATACTTTTGATAAATGTCAAATAAGTATCGTAAGTAAATTGCTCCCGGTTGTTCAATCATTTGATAACCAGAGTCATTCTTTGATAAATGATCACTATGAGTCAGACTCAATAGAATTTGATCAATCCTTTTTTCTGTCGTTAAGGTGGAGAACTGAACC